AGAAATCATAGTGACTTGGTCTCGGGCATCTACCATTATACCCACAATGATTGGCCATACAATCGCTATTCATAATGGAAAGGAACATTTACCTATTTATATCACAGATCGTATGGTCGGTCACAAATTGGGAGAATTCGCACCTACTCTCACTTTCGTGAGACACGCGAGAAACGATAATAAATCTCGTCGTTAGTCGTTCTACTAAGTATTCATGTGAAAAGCCTTATCTTAATAGTATTTAGACTTAAGAGTCTTTATCTTATAGTAAGAGTATAGGTATATTTATTTTCTTTTTCTAGTATACTAATAAGACTTATACTTTTCTGACTTATCTTATACTATACTTCACCTAGGCACTTATCATTCATTGGCGGGGGAGAACTTTTATGATAAAGAACAAAAATTCGGATAGAGAAGCAAAAGTTTTAGCTCAACATATATGTATGTCTGTTTTCAAAGCACGAAGAGTAATTGATCAGATTCGCGGACGTTCTTATGAGGAAACACTCATGATACTGGAACTAATGCCTTATTGGGCATCTTATCCAATTTTAAAATTAGTTTATTCTGCAGCAGCAAATGCTAGTCATAATATGGGTTTGAATGAAGCTGATTTATTTATTAGTAAAGCTGAAGTCAATAGAGGTGCTATTGTGAAAAAGTTAAGACCCCGGGCTCGAGGACGTAATTATCTGATAAAAAAAACCACTTGTCATATAAAGATTTTTTTAAAAGAAAAATATAAAATTTAGATTCCTATTTAGAAAAAAATGGATGGAAAAATAATAGAAAAATATGGGACAAAAAATAAATCCACTTGGTTTCAGACTTGGAATAACTCAAAGTCATCATTCTTTTTGGTTCGCAAAACCAAAGAATTTTTCCATGGGTCTACAAGAAGATGAAAGAATACGGAATTGTATTAAGGACTATGTAAAAAAAAATAAGAAAATATCCTCGGGTTTAGAAGGAATTGTCCGTATAGGAATTAAAAAAAGAATAGATTTGATTCAAGTCATAATCTATATTGGATTTCCCAATTTATTAATAGAAGGACGAACACGGGGAGTCCAAGAATTACAGATGAATGTACAAAAAGAGTTTCATTCTGTAAATCGGAGACTCAACATTGCTATCACAAGAATTGAAAAGCCTTATGGACAACCTAATATTCTTGCAGAATATATAGCTTTACAATTAAAAAATAGAGTCTCATTTCGAAAGGCAATGAAAAAAGCTATTGAATTAACTGAACAAACGGGTACAAAAGGAATTCAAGTGCAAATTGCAGGGCGTATCGACGGAAAAGAGATTGCACGTGTCGAATGGATCAGAGAAGGCAGGGTTCCTTTACAAACAATTCGCGCTAAAATTGATCACTGTTCCCATACAATTAGAACTATCTATGGAGTCTTAGGCATCAAAATTTGGATATTTGTAAACCAAGAATAAGAAAATAAGAATAATGGACCTTTCTTTATCTCGCCATTCTGCTCATCGATAGAAAAAATTTAGAAACTCTTTTCTTCTTTTTCTTAATCAAAGAAAAACGAACAATTATAATTATATAAGGTTGAATAAAAATTTGATTTACCCTTTATTTAAATTTAATTTAGATTTTAGTATAATTGCTATGCTCAGTGTGTGACTCGTTAATTTTTTCTTTAGAGTTGAGAATTGAGATTGAAAAAAAAAGGCTGACCCCACTATAAACTTAGTAACTATAAAAACTAAAGAAACTCAAAACTAATAACCAACTTATTGCTTCGTATTGTCGAGATCCCAAGAAACAGTCACTATATGACTGAATCAATCATATAGTTGTAGCAACTGAAATTCTTTTCATAAAAAGGAAATCTGATTATGAATTGTGAAAAAAAGGGATGTGGAAAAAAGGAAGGATGATAGAAAGAGAGAATAAAGATCTCAATGATATATGATTCCCGTATGTATGGTTTATGAAGAATTACCCCATAAATAAAGGCAGTGTTATAAAGCATCAACATCAAATAAAAATACAAAATATACAATTACAATAGAATACAAAATATACAAATAAAAAATAGAAAGAAAATAGAAACATAGAAGAAAATATAAGAAATATAATAAAAAAAAAAATGAAATTAAAATAATAATCTAAATAATCTAATCAATATGGATAATATAGTCAGTCTATTATGTATGTAATAAGATAGATAAAGAAATAATAAGATATCAAAGATAGAAAAATAGATAATAGAAATAATAAAAAATAGAGAATAATTGAATTGAGCTTCGGGTTAAAAAAAACTGAGGAGATTGACTCGGAAACAAATAACAGATTTTGTTGAGAGCTCCATTGCAGAGTTCAGGCCTAAGTATTAATAGAGAAGCTATGGGAACGATGGAACCTGTGATTACATAGGATTTTCTTGAAAACGAATCAATCCTAATGATTCATTGGGTAGGATGGCGGAATGAACCAAGAAAAAATGGATTTCTTCTAAATGGTCATGAATTGACCCTACAAATGAAGGAGGAAAGAGTCAATATTCGCCCGCGAAAACTTTCTTTATTTTTATTTAATTTAACAATTTTATTTATTGGATGACTGTTGGCGTGATTCAATAGAGGTAAAGTAAAATACTTTAGAAATTTTGATAAAAGAAAGAAGCATTATATATACAACTACCTATGTAACAAATTCAATATAAAAAAAATTAGTATATTCTTTCTTAGAATGAAATTAGAATGAAATACATAAATACATGTGTATATGTAATATTATTGAATCATTTCATTCGCGAGGAGCTGGATGAGAAGAAACTCTCATGTCCAGCTTTGCAGTAGAGATGGAATTCAGAAATGACCATCAACTATAACCCCAAAAGAACCAGATTTCGTAAACAACATAGAGGTAGAATGAAAGGAATATCTTGCCGAGGCAATCATATTTGTTTTGGCAGATACGCTCTTCAGGCACTTGAACCTGCTTGGATCACAGCTAGACAAATAGAAGCAGGGCGAAGAGCAATGACACGATATGCGCGTCGTGGTGGAAAGATATGGGTACGTATCTTTCCCGACAAACCTGTTACTTTAAGACCTACAGAAACACGTATGGGTTCGGGCAAGGGATCCCCCGAATATTGGGTATCTGTTGTTAAACCGGGTCGAATACTTTATGAAATGAGTGGAGTATCAGAAACTGTAGCCAAAACTGCTATGCAAATAGCTGCATGCAAAATGCCTATACGAACTCAATTTGTTATTTCAGGATAGGTAAACAAAAGTAAAATAAGAAGGAGTATTGAGAATGAAAAAACAACCACGGATTTCTTTATCTCTGGACAGACAATATTTCTTTTTTCCATTATCCCTTGCATTGAAATAAGAGATTAAAATAAAAATGATATGATTCAACCTCAGACCCTTTTGAATGTAGCGGATAACAGTGGAGCTCAAGAATTAATGTGTATTCGAATCATAGGAACTGGTAATCACCGATATGCTCATATTGGCGATGTTATTGTTGCTGTAATCAAAGAAGCAGTGCCCAACATGCCTATAGAAAGATCAGAAATAATTAGAGCTGTGATTGTACGCACGTGTAAAGAACTCAAACGTGATAATGGCATGATAATACGATATGATGACAATGCAGCGGTTATCATTGATCAAGAAGGAAATCCAAAGGGAACTCGAATTTTTGGTGCGATTGCTCGAGAATTGCGACAATTGAATTTTACTAAAATAGTTTCATTAGCACCCGAAGTCTTATAGATGAAAAATAGGATATATCCTATACTATATATATATAGATTATATATATAGAATATAGAATCTATTCTATATCTATAATCTATCATATGGAATATTTAGAATATTCAAATATCTGAAAGAAATCCGATTAATAGACATAGATAGAATAGATTGTGTCTCATGCATATACTTTAAATTTCTAATAATTTTTTATAATTTAAGAATTTCAAAAAAAAAATTCAATAAAAAATAAAACAAAAAAAAAGCATGTTGATTATATCAAAATTAGGAGGCACCAATAACTATAGTTCGTCATGGGTAGGGACATTATTGCCGATATATTAACTTCTATAAGAAATGCTGACATAGATCAAAAGGGAAGAGTTCAAATAGTATCTACTAATATCACTAAAAACATTGTGAAAATACTTTTACGAGAAGGTTTTATTGAAAATGTTCGAAAACATCAAGAAAGTCAAAAAAAATTCTTGGTTTTAACCTTACGACATAGAAAGACTAGGAAAGGGAATAAAATAATTTTAAAGCGTATCAGCCGACCCGGTCTACGAATCTATTCCAACTATCAACGAATTCCTAAGATTTTAGGCGGAATGGGAATTGTAATTCTTTCTACTTCTCGAGGTATAATGACAGATCGAGAAGCTCGACTAGAAAAAATTGGAGGAGAAATTTTGTGTTATATATGGTGATTCTCCTGAATACCCTAATTTTCTCTCGAACTTACTATTTGTAAAATAGAGAGGAGAAGTGAATTATAGAACTCTTCCTCTATTAGTTGATACTTAAAGGGGGTTCCCTGGAATGAAAGAACAAAAATTAATTCATGAGGGTTTAATTACTGAATCACTTCCCAACGGTATGTTCCGAGTTCAGTTAGATAATGAAGATCTAATTCTAGGTTATATTTCAGGAAGAATCCGGCGCAGTTTTATACGTATACTACCCGGAGATAGAGTCAAAATTGAAATGAGTCGTTATGATTCAACCAGGGGACGTATAATTTATAGACTTCGCAAAAAAGATTCGAACGATTAGATCATTCTTTTAAACATCCTTTTCGTAGGGATATAATTCGAAGTTCAAAAATGCAATAAACTGATTTTTTTTTCAAAAAAAAAATAGATTCAGAATGAAAGTAAGGAATAATAAATATGAAAATAAGGGCTTCTGTTCGTAAAATTTGTGAAAAATGTCGCTTGATTCGTAGGCGGGGACGAATTAGAGTCATTTGTTCCAATCCGAGACATAAACAGAGACAGGGGTAATCCTTCTCAAGTTTTAAATCAAGAACTTTTTAAAAGAAAAACTCATGTACATGTAACATGTACATGTAAAAAGAATTTGTTTTCATATGAAATGGATATTCCTTTATCTGTATCTTTATGTAGATTTCTGATTCTTCTTTCTTTTTATTTTATTCTTATGAATATGATCTAATAAAATATGACAAAACCTATATCAAAAATTGGTTTACGTAAGAATGCACGTATTGGTTCAAATAAGAGTGAACGTAGAATACCAAAAGGAGTTATTCATGTTCAAGCAAGTTTCAACAATACTATTGTAACTGTTACAGACGTACGAGGTCGGGTGGTTTCTTGGGCTTCCGCAGGTACTTCTGGATTCAGAGGTACAAGAAAGGGAACACCCTATGCTGCTCAAGCCGCGGCATTTAATGCTATTCGTACATTAGTTGATCAGGGTATGCAACGAGCAGAAGTTATGATAAAGGGTCCAGGTCTCGGAAGAGATGCGGCATTACGAGCCATTCGTAGAAATGGGATGCTATTAAGTTTCGTACGTGATGTAACACCCATGCCGCATAATGGATGTCGCCCCCCTAAAAAAAGACGTGTGTAGAAATAAGAATTCAAGAGATTCCAAGAGAAATAAATGATTCAATGATCTAATCCAATAATCATAAATAAAAGAAAAATAAGAGTATGGTTCGAGAAGAAGTAGCAGGATCCACTCGAACACTACAGTGGAAATGTGTTGAATCAAGAGTAGACAGCAAGCGTCTTTATTATGGTCGTTTCGTTTTGTCCCCGCTTATGAAAGGTCAAGCCGATACCATAGGTATTGCCATGCGAAGGGCTTTACTTGGAGAAATAGAAGGAACATGTATCACACGTGCAACATCTGAAAATGTGCTGCATGAATATTCTACAATAGCAGGTATTGAAGAATCAGTACATGAGATTTTAATAAATTTGAAAGAGATTGTATTGAGAAGTAATCTCTATGGAGTTAGGGACGCATCCATTTGCGTCAGGGGTCCAAAATACATAACAGCTCAAGATATCATCTCACCACCTTCTGTAGAAATAGTTGATACGACACAGCATATAGCTAACCTGACAGAACCAATTGATTTGTATATTGAATTACAAATCAAGAGAGATCGCGGATATCATATGAAATCCACAAACGACTCTCACGATGGAAGTTATCCTATAGATATTGTATCTATGCCTGTTCGAAATGCGAATCATAGTATTCATTCTTATGGGAATGGGGATGAAAAACAAGAGATACTCTTTCTAGAAATATGGACGAATGGAAGTTTAACTCCTAAAGAAGCACTTTATGAGGCTTCTCGTAATTTGATTGATTTATTGATTCCTTTTCTACATGCAGAGGAAGAGGGCATGAATTTCGAGGAAAATGAAAACAGATGGAATCTGCCCCTTTTTTCCTTTCAAGACAGATTCACTAATCTCAAGAAAAACAAAAAAGAAATTCCATTGACATGTATTTTTATTGACCAATCAGAATTGTCTTCCAGGACCTATAATTGTCTCAAAAGGTCCAATATACATACATTATTGGACCTTTTGAGTAACAGTCAAGAAGATCTTATGAAAATAAAATATTTTCGAATAGAAGATGTAAAACAGATATTGGGCACTCTACAGAAGCATTTTGCAATCAATTTACCTAAGAAAAAGTTTTCATTTTAAATCCATTGGAATTTTTTCTTTTTTTAGTTTTTAGAAATAAATAAAGAATAGAATAAGTTTTTAATCTCCGACACGGTCCATATATTTGCAGAATAGATCATAATAAGATTGATGTATCTAGGGAAGATCCAGAAGGGGATCTTCCTTAGATACCTATGTCGTGGTATTTCACGGTTTAATCAATTTGAAAAAGACCTAAAGTTAGGGATTTCTCAATAGGTAAAGTTGCTCCAATACCTAACCAAAGAGCTACTGCGGTACCGATCAAAAAGACTGTTGTAGCTACTGGACGACGAAATGGATTTTGGAATTTATTGACATTCTCTAAAAAAGGTACTGTCAATAATCCTATTGGTACTGAAACCATTAAAAGAACACCCAATAACTTATTGGGTACTGTGCGAAGTATTTGAAATACGGGAAAGAAGTACCATTCGGGTAATATTTCCAACGGAGTTGCAAACGGATCCGCTGGTTCACCGATCATTGACGGCTCTAGAACTGCTAAACCCACATTACATGCAATAGTGCCTAGAATTACTACTGGAAAAATATATAAAAGATCATTGGGCCATGCAGGTTCTCCATAATAATTATGTCCCATCCCTTTAGCCAATTTAGCTCTTAATACAGGATCATTCAAATCAGGTTTCTTTGTTATTTGGATAGGTGAATTCTTGTGGATCCATCCCCCAAAGGAACCGGACATGATAATTTTTTATCATCCGGCTCGAGCAAGAATCAAAAGAATCACAGAAATAGATCCATAGAACATAAATAGGTCCATAGAAGATCTATATTTCATATATATCTACATATATAATGTAGAATGACTCTATGTAAGAAAAGATTTATAAAATTCCATTTCCCCGAGTTTCAACGATTCATTATTAATTGCAAAGAATTCAGTTCTGGCAACAAGGAAATGCTCAATATCCAAGTAGGCTTACAAATTTGATCATGATCAAGTGCTTTTTGGATTGTCTCATGTCTTTTGGTTGGTATTTATCCCCACAACATCTCGATTGTATTACATATTACATACAAAAATACAAAATTTTTACTTGTTACTAATAAAGTCTAGCCCCTGTTCTTCTTTAGATCCCCTATTTAACTCCAATAGTATCATAGATTCAGGGTCGATGCAGAGGAAATGAATGCATCTACATACTATAAAAAACTTACTAAGATTACTATCAAATTAATACGAAATATTAATACTATAAATTAATTATAAGAAAATTACTAAAAAAAAAAAAGAAAAATCAAAAAAAGTGGAATAAATAGAACATTGGATCATTCTAGTCTAGGGATCTTACGGAGCCTGTTCATGCATGACATGATTCGGGTATGATCATAGAAAATATTCTCCTCAAGTGAACCGGCCTACCCTATGCTACATATAAGGGACTGACGTGATGGTTGGATGCGGAGACACGTTAGGTTGTGAATTCCAACGTGGCGGATAAAATCATATATCTGCATGGACCAATCAATAGTTCAAGTCACACACTCCCATAATCCATCCTCTTTTAGAAAAATATACTTCAACTATTTGATTCGTATCAAATAAACAATACTTCAGAGTTGAATAGAAGTATCCAAATAACATGCCTTATTTTTAAATAATCCATATTTGTAGCAATGAAAGACTCTTGTTCCTCCCCGATATGATAAATTACAAATATCTATGATCTGCCTTCTCTATAAAGGACCCGAAATACCTTGCTTACGTATCATTGGAAAGTGCATTAACATAAATACGGCAGTAAGAAGAGGCAATACAAAAGTATGTAAACTATAAAAACGAGTCAAAGTAGACTGGCCCACACTAGCACTTCCACGTAATAATTCTACCAAGGGTGATCCTATTATAGGAATAGCTTCAGGCACGCCTGTTACAATTTTTACTGCCCAATAGCCAATTTGGTCCCGAGGTAAGGAATAACCAGTTACGCCAAAAGATGCGGTCAATACAGCGAGAACCACCCCTGTAACCCAAGTTAATTCGCGGGGTTTTTTAAAACCACCTGTAAGATACACACGAAATACGTGCAAGATCATCATTAGAACCATCATACTTGCTGACCATCGATGAACTGATCGAATTAACCAACCAAAGTTGGCCTCAGTCATTATGTATTGAACAGAGGAAAAAGCCTCTGTAACAGTTGGACGATAGTAAAAGGTCATAGCAAAACCCGTAGCTACTTGTACTAAAAAACAAGTAAGCGTAACCCCCCCTAGACAATAAAATATGTTGACATGAGGAGGAACATATTTACTAGTTATATCATCTGCAATCGCTTGAATCTCGAGACGTTCCTCGAACCAATCATATACTTTATTGAGATAGGTAACCCAAGAAAGACTCCCCCTCTGAGAGCCGTATATGAGAATTTCATCTCGTACGGCTCAAACCGAAACACACAAATACTGGGTTCAACGGATATGGAATAGAGAGTTTCAAACTTCTTGTGGCTTAGCCGCTTGACTCGATTTGACCCAAAGATACGAAGTAAGAAAAATCCGGAATCTCTTCTTTGTGATGATAATGCTAAGAAATAAAATCTCAAGTTGGCTCATCCATCTTTCTTTATGTTAATCGTGACAGGCCTCTTGAATCTTCTCTTCCCTATTTTTTTTTTTGTTTGTTTGATAGGAATTCTCTTGTTGAGACCCTATGAATCAATTGAAACCTCAGATTCATACTAGAACCACGATGATTTAAGAAAGCCAAAACTAAACTCAAAGGTTTTCTGAGTAAAAACCATTTGATCATCACTTCTTCAATGAATGTAATAACTCAACAAAATATAGAGAAAGAGGTTTATTTTGGTCAAAAGAAGTATGAAAGAAAAAATTGTTTTATTTATAAAAGACCTATTTCCATTTTTTTTTAATCCGGTTGCGAGGTCTGAATAATAGGTATGAATCATAGTTCAAATATTTCTTTTCTTGATCTATTCTATATAGTCCGTGCTTCAGAGACTATAATAAATATCTGACGAGGTAGAATCATCTTGATAGAGATGACAGGTCCATTCTCTGTATTATCAATAGGATCAATTATAACAAGTCACACGCTCATATTCCGGAAATGAAATATCGAAACAAATAAATTTCACGATCGAACTACCAGAATGAAATCCAAGTCTTAGGTAATATTAAGTTGAAGTATTCAGTATTTTAAGCATTAAGTAAGTATAAGTAAAATACTATTTTTTTATTGAAAAACTAGGACTTCCTAGTTTTTATGAACTAATTCATTG